TTGTAGAATAGGCTAAACTTCTCTTAATGTCTCTTTGAGCAAGAGCTAAAGTAGCTCCTAATAGTACCGTTATTACACCTATCAAAGAAATGAGATTCATTATGTAAGGTATGACTGTGAAAAGCGGAAGAAATCGAGCGACAAGAAAAATGCCTGCTGCTACCATAGTAGCAGCATGGATAAGAGCCGAAATAGGAGTAGGCCCCTCCATGGCATCAGGTAACCATACATGAAGGGGAAATTGTGCGGATTTAGCAACTGCACCGACGAATAATAGGGAGGCACACAGAGTAGCAAATAAAGAGTTGACCCCATTATTACGGATCAGGTTATTGAAGATTTCGAACAAATCTCGAAATTCGAAACTCCCTGTTATCCAATAAAAACCTAAGATTCCTAACAATAACCCAAAATCCCCTACACGATTAGTTACAAACGCTTTTTGACAAGCATTTGCGGCAGCCGGTCGTGTGAACCAAAAACCTATTAATAAATACGAACACATTCCCACTAGTTCCCAAAAAAGATGAATTTGTATCAAATTGGAACTAGTAACTAATCCCAACATGGAAGTATTGAAAAAACTCATATAAGCAAAAAATCTCAAATATCCTTGATCATGAGACATATAATTGTCACTATAAATAAGAACCATGATTCCAACCGTAGTGATTAGTATTGACATAATAGAAGTAAGTGGATCGATCAAGTAGCCGAACTCTAAGGAAAAATCAGTATTGATGGTCCAAGACCATAGATGTTGATAGATAGAACTGCCATTTATCTGTTGAATAGACAGATCGGACGAAAAAACCATAACTATACTTAGCAATGAAACACTAGGAAAAGTCCACATACGACGCAGATTTTTTGTTGCGGTCGGAACAAGCAGAAGTCCCAACCCTATTGACATAGTAACTGGAAGTAGAACGAAAGGTATGATCCATGCATATTGATATGTATGTTCCATAAGAAAATCAAGCTTTCTTTTTTTATTCTTATTAATTGTTTCCCATTCACCAGCCCTTATTTCTTCCGGAAGGAGCAATAATAATAAAAAAAAAAAAAAAAAAAATTCAACTGAAAAAGTTACAATTCTTCAAATAACCAAGTTACTAGTTAAAAGCTACTACCTAGTTATTAACGAAGATATTTATTAAGATAAAAAATATGAGATTTTCCATTATTCTACTATATACATACGATACGGTGATTTCTATCCATATTTATATCAATATAGTAAGGAAAAAGAATGATACCAAAAATTCAAGTACTTTATTCTGATATGTATCATAGGATCTGCCAATAACTCGATCCAATAAACCTAGTTTTTATTTAGTTTCTTCGGAGTCATTAACTAATTCTTGAATTGATTGGCTTCGAGTCCAATAAAACAAACTTATGTTTATGTGTTTATGAAAAATCCTAGAATACTTGTCACTTCGCATAGAACTAAAATGAGAAATGACTCAAATTCCCTTTATTTTATCAAGTAATGTATTGTTTAACGGATTAACTACTTTGATTTAATTTCCATTTTCATTATGTGGACTCTATCTCCGAGCTTGATCAATTAATAGAAAAAGGTTACATTCATTGTTGGTTTCCTAAATTAGGAAAGGGTTCTTAAGCTTTTCGATTTTATAAATGTAACATTTATAATATATATATATATTATATAAATAGACTGAGATATGAATTGGAACCTTTTTGATTCTTATCAATGGCATCCGATTCAACGGTAGTAGATCCCGCCCGTAGACATAGATTGAATAAAGATATGAAGCCCCCAATCAGTACAAATTATTCTTTCTTCGAACATTGGATGTAATGGAAATGTGAAAAAAAAAAATTCCCTTGAAAATCACATCGTTTTTTCTTTTTTCTTCTATTTCATTTCTTTTTTTATCCTTAATGATACCATATGCGATGCTCATCTATCTGTATCCATACTTTTCTATGTTATGAAGTGAAGTAAGCATAAGTATCGGCTATGGAATAAAGATAGATAATGAATAGTTAATAGAAAGAACAATCTATTTTGAATTGAACAATAAATGTCTTTCACGTCCAACTATAAAAATGAGTGACCCTTTTATTTTGAAATGGCGGTTCCAAAGAAACGTACTTCTCTGTCAAAAAAGCATATTCGTAGAAATATTTGGAAAAGAAGGGGATATCAGGCCGCGGCAAAAGCTTTATCTTTAGCTAAATCTATTTCTACCGGGCATTCCAAAAGTTTTTTTGTGCGACAAACAAGTAATAAAGCCTTGGAATGATCTGAATCTGAATCAGCATGACTCGATGAATTGGATGATTAAATTTATAAGATGAAGAATTCACATTAACTAATGTTTTGAACTCATCAATATGAGATAGAACTAGCTGTTGTGGTATGTAGAATACGAATTATTCTGTATACTAGGTTCTAAAAATGATTTCTTTTTTTGTTTGAAAAAAAAAAAGAAAGAAGTAGTTAGACACAAAATACAAGGTTTCACCTTTCATTGATTGGTTTTTATAATTCGCGAGATGGGGGTTGTAACTTTCCCCATCGATTCATTTTTCACAATAACAAAACTCTTATTTTTTTTTTCTTAGGAAGGGATTGGCTTATTGGATTATGTATCTCCAATAGTTATACATCATTAAGATTTTTGGAAAATCTGAAACAAGTATGAACGAGGTTAGAGCCCCCCTTTTTGTTCCAAAGTAAGGCGGGGATAAGATTCATAGTCAAAGTCAATGGATTATTGAAACTAATTGATTAAAATATACATTTTAAAACTTTGATTTGTAGCTCTCTGAATCACTACATGTCTACAAGGACTCCCTCTTGTTTCGAACAGATAAAAAAAAAAAAAAAAACAAAATAATAAAACTGCCAGGATCCCATTTAGATCGATATTTATGTACTAAAGAATGAGTCAATCTTACGTAATCCAACCCCAATAGATCCTATCCCATGTTTGAGCTGGAGGATCGATCAATCGATATATCTAGATCTAATATCTAAATTATTTTATCTATTAATATTAGATTTCAATTCTATATATAAAAAGATCTTATCAGTTTAAATTTTATTTTCTAAGTTTTCTAAGTTAAAGTACATACAGTAGAATTCCGATAAAGATTGAAACTCTTTTGTTATACGATATGCCCGGTCCAATACCTAATGGGTTTGGTAAATCCTCACACAAATTATGTTATGTATACAATGAAGATCCCAATCATTAATACATCTTTGATACCAAACTATCCAAATTTTTATAGAAATCTTTTGGATGTAGTGATGAAGTTGTGATATATAAAAAATATTGTTTTATTTTGTTCATTGAAAAATGAATCTTTTTCATTTCGGATCTATCAAATCAGATAAATGAGAAATGAATCGTCAAAAAAGGAGAAAAAAGAAATTCTTAGTTCTATACCCGGACTCAGGGCATAACCGTCTAGTTCCAACTATTCCAGAAGAACTTATAATACGGAAAAGCCCGCTGTTTAAAATGACCCCCTGCCATGAGACTAAGGATTATTGAGCGTTTAAATATTTATTTGAACGGGTCTTTATTCATCGATTCTAACATTTCCTAAAATAGATTGCATTAAATCCCTCAATCTCGACGATTGAACATCATATGGACTATGATTATTTCGATGAAGCCGCCATGGTGAAATTGGTAGACACGCTGCTCTTAGGAAGCAGTGCTAGAGCATCTCGGTTCGAGTCCGAGTGGCGGCATCTTCTAAAAAAGGCACAATAGATCCTATAATGAATTCAATTCCGGATTTCCATTCCGTAATTGGGGATACCCCCCTAAAAAAAATTATGATATTTGCCACTTTAGAACATATATTAACTCACATCTCTTTTTCTATCATTTCAATTGTTATTACGATTCATTTGATGACCTTATTAGTCCATGAAACCGTAGTACTATTTGATTTGTCAGAAAAAGCCATGATGGCTACCTTTTTCTGTATAACTGGATTATTAGTTACTCGTTGGATTTATTCGAGACATTTGCCGTTAAGCGATTTATATGAATCTTTAATGTTTCTTTCATGGAGTTTCTCCATTATTCATATGTTTCCTAAAAGACGGAATCAGAAAAGTTATTTAAGCGCAATAACCGCGCCAAGTGCTATTTTTACCCAAGGCTTTGCCACTTCGGGTCTTTCAACCGAAATGCATCAATCTGCAATATTAGTCCCTGCTCTACAATCCCAGTGGTTAATGATGCACGTAAGTATGATGTTATTGAGTTATGCAGCTCTTTTATGTGGATCGTTATTATCCGTAGCTCTTTTAGTCATTACATTTCGAAAAAACCTAGATATTCCTCGCAAAAGCAATCATTTCTTAATTGGGTCATTTTCCTTTGTGAATGAAAAAAGAAGTGTTTTACAAAACACTTCTTTTCTTTCATTTATAAATTATCACAGGTATCAATTAACCCAACAATTAGATCAGTGGAGTTATCGTGTCATTAGTTTAGGGTTTACTTTTTTAACCATAGGTATTCTTTCGGGAGCAGTATGGGCTAATGAGGCATGGGGGTCTTATTGGAATTGGGACCCCAAGGAAACTTGGGCATTTATTACTTGGACCATATTCGCGATTTATTTACATAGTAGAACAAATCAGAGCTTTCAGGGTGTGGATTCGGCAATTGTGGCTTCTATAGGATTTCTTATAATTTGGATATGCTATTTTGGGGTCAATCTATTAGGAATAGGACTACATAGTTATGGTTCATTCACATTAACAACTAATTGAAGAAAGGGCCTGAAGAATACATAGGAACATCGTCCCGTATATTATATTAAAGAAGGTTTGTGCAAGTTTTTTCGAACCATTTGAATCACTACTTGATTCAAATGGTTCGAAAAAACTTTAGATGTATCTGATTATAATTCACTTCATTTTTTTTTTTCTTTCATTGCATTATACAGTGAACGCTTTTAAAAATCACACGGTTCTTTTACATTAATGTAAT